CACTACTATAAGATGCTCTATTTTTACATAGAAATGTGTTCGCTCAAGAAAGACTCCAGAGGATGTTGATCGTAAATAAGAAGACTGTTTACGAATAAACAGGAATAAATATTCGCATTCATATACATAAGAATTATATAGGAACCAAAGGAATTTTTTCTTTCTTTTTGAAAAGGCGTAAATGAATTTCTTTGAAGTAACGAGACTATTCAAATTATGATATTCGTGGAAAAGAAATCGCAATAAATGCAAAGAAGGAACATCCTTGATCCAGCATTGAAGTACTTGAACCAAGATTTCCAGATGTATGGGATGAGGTATTAGTAGATCTGACACATAATTCAAATGTAAAAATTTGTCCTCTAAAAAGGGAAATATTGAATGAATAGATCGTAAATTCTGATATTTTAGTATTTTTTTTTCTTCAGAGGATTCAGAAGAAGATACTAATTGCGACGAGAATGGAATTTCCAGAATGACTCCAAAACCTTCTGATACCATTTGAGAAGAAAAATGAGAAGAAAAAAAATTCTTGTACTCCCAAAATTCTTTTTTGTTAGAATCATTAAACGAAGAAATCAAAAAATTCTGTTGATACATTTGAGTAATTAAACGTTTCACAAGTACTAAACTAGATTTATTGTCATAACCAATAATTTCCACGGGTTCGTAAAAAATCAAACTATTGAAGTTATGATCATGAGCAAGTGAGTAAATATACTCCTGAAAGAGTAGCGGATATAGGAAGTTTTGTTGCCGAAATCCATCTTTTTTTAATTTAAATATCCTTAAAATTTTGCCATTTACGTACATTTCTACTGATGAAAACAAAAAAGGGAGTCGCTTCTTGTGTTATTGTTATGAAATGATAACATAGTGCAATATGGTCAGAACGGCGTATGTGTATTGTATATTATACAATAGTATATTCTTTATACTTTTAGACTATACTAGAACTAAAAATAATACTGTAGTATATTAGTGTATTATTAGTATATACAGTATTACACTACAGTAATACAATTACATTACAGTTTTTTTTTAGATATCCTTTAGATATCCTTTAATTATATATTATATATTATAATTATATATTATTTATATCTATATTTATATTTATTTATTTTAAGATATCTTTTATTATATTTATTATATTATTATATTTATTATATAATTATATGTATATATACATATTTATTAAATATATATTATTATATAATTATATGTATATATATGTATATATACATATTTATTAAATATTTATTATATATACATACTGTTATAATATATACTGTTATATTTATATTGATTGTGATGTAAATAACGTAATGGTAAAAAGATTATATAGATTATATAAAAGTTAAGAACAAATAAAGAATATATACCCCGGAGACAGAGAGCCCAATCAACAGATCTTTTTTCTTTCCCTTTCTATACAATCGGATTTATTGTTAATATAAATAGAATAACAATAAAAGAAATAAAGAAAATCTAAAATAACAAGAAGAAAAATAAGGAAAAGGTATAAAATCTTTTATTTTCGCAACCCGATCGCTCTTTTGACCTTGGAATAATTTTTTTTTATCAGTATACTATTTCTTAGTACACATCTGTCTTAAATTTTAAATAAAGAATAATTAGGATTCAAGAAAAAAAAAAGAATCAATGGTCCACTCACAATTAACAAGAGAACCTTTTCCCGCATCAGGCACTAATCTATTTTTAACGTCTAATTAGACGGGGTCTTCATTCAAATTAAGAAGATAAGCTCGTTACTTTTTCGTCTTACTCGAATTGGAGCCATAAGGCTCTATCCATTTATTCACTAGACCCAACTATAATTCTTATGTTATATTATGAGTATTAAATTTTTTTATGATTATTTTATTTATTAAAATTATATTTCATATTTAACGACATGCTCTTTTTTCCATTCATTACCTTTCAGGATCAGTCGCGTTCTTATAAACTCTACCAATAGTCTTGACGAATTCCTTCCTTCATCCAAATGTGTAAAAGATCATAGTCGCACTTAAAAGCCGAGTACTCTACCGTTGAGTTAGCAACCCCGATCTATATGATGTGTAGATATGATCAAAATAAAAAAAAAAAAAATAAAAATAAAAATCAATGGAATTGAACTGTACAACTACATCAAAACATGGAACTAGGAAGAAAACAAATTTAAACAACAAAATATCAATAGGATCCGGTTCAAAAAACAAGAGATTCAAAATAGAATTGGAAAATTGACAAACCACAAAAATTTTTCCAATTTTTTATTTAGTTAAAATCCATTTTGTATAAAGTATAAAATACAGAAGAGGAAATCCAGCAAACCCATCCATTTTACTAAAATGAAGGAAAATGCTAATAGGGAGTGGAGATAAAAAGATCTATTTATCTACGAGATAATTATATCTGTTCGATACGCCATTGTCAATATGAATGGACTTTTTATAAAAAAAAATATTAATATTTAATAAATTAAATAAAATATAAATATTAAAATATTATAAAATATTATTATTATATAAAATATTATTATTATAAAATATATTAATATTAATTATTAATATAATATTAGATAATATTAGTAATATAATAAATAATATAATATTAAATATAATAATAATATAATATAATATTAAATAATATAATATAATTAAATATAATATTGTATTGGATATATTGGATATTATTGGATATTGGATTAGCACAACACAAATGATAAATAAGAGATTTGAGCGTAAACAATAAGGTAGATATAAAATATAGAAAACAAAATAAAAATATCAGGTTTCCTTAATAAAAAAATAAATAAAAATAAATAAAAATAAATAAAGGTACAATACAAATACAAGAAGAAAGATTACCCCCCCCTGTTGGGGGGGGTTCCACAACAAGAAAAAAATAAATAAAATAAACTAAATTAAGTAAGAATAAGATAAGATAGAACAAGAAAAGAACAAACTTTGAATAAAGAATTACACAAGGATAGGTACTAGCTTTTTCTATTCATGACTTTTATTCTGATCAAAATAAACTCGAAATTCTTTATTTAAAGAGTTCTGCCTTCCTTAAAATATTATGAACAGTTCCTGTGGGTTGAGCACCCTTTTCAAGGAAATATAGAATAGCAGGAACATTTAAATAAGTTTGATTATTTATCGGATCATAAAAACCCACTTTTCGAAGATCTCTTCCTTCTCTTCGGGATCGAACATCAATTGCAACGATTCGATAGATGGCTCATTGGGATAGATGTAGATAAAGGATGCCCCCCCCCTAGAAACGTATATGAGGTTTTCGCCTCATACGGCTCAAGAAAAGATGATTCTAAATTCTATAATTCTATTCTATATCTATAATTCTATTCTATATATTCTATATTATACTATATTATACTATATTATAATTATATAATTTATATATATATAATATAATAATATATATATAATTTATATATTTTTTATATTTTTTTTCTTCTTTTCTTTACAGAAAAAAAAATATCAGTCGTACTCCTAACTCAAGTTGGATAGTTTTAAAAGAGTTCGAAAGGAAATCTTTATAATTTATTGAGCTGTCTCTAACTTCTTTTTTTGTCTCCTTTAGGATCTATTTTTTTTTTACTCATTCTGATCCAATTGTTGAGACAAGTGAAAATAGTATTTACTTGTTCCGGAATTCGTTGTCTTTGCTTTACGATTTGTGAAATCTTTGGGTTTAGACATTACTTTGGTGATCCTTACTTCTTTTCAAAAAGGCAGCAACATACCTTTTGTTTTTTATATGGAAAAAAGAACAATCATACGAAAGATTGATTTCTTTGTGATACACTTTTGATCAAAACAGTTTTAAAATTTCGACAAATTTAACTTTTTTTTTTATTTAAAACTTGTTAAAATTTTAACCTCTCCATTTATATATTCTATTGATGATCTATTTACTAATGATCTATTTACAAAGTTGGTCTAACTTATTGATTGTCACTAACCCTAGATTATTCTCCCGATAAATAAATCAATCGTTTTTACTCGAGCTCCACCATATGCTATACCATTTAGTCTTTTTATTTACCAACCTAAGGCAAATGAAATTAGGTTCCTAGCAGGACAAACTATGTCGAGACAAGAGCATCTTCATTCCTATAGAAAATGATGGATGGAAAAATCCACAGCCAATCATGTCCTTCAAGTCGCACGTTGCTTTCTACCACATCGTTTCAAACGAAGTTTTACCATAACATCCCTCTCCTTTGATTTTTATTTTGAAGCGTATGCAATTGATTCAATATGAAATCATGAATAGTCATTGGCTGAACCGATATATAATAATTCACACTTACCTATCCATAGATAGGTAAGCTTTTGTCCGAAAAGGATTTCACTTAAATTAACCCCATATTTTATCATATGAAGAAAATCACATGAAAAAAAAATCTTTTATTTTTATTTTTACTTTTATTCAAATGAAAAAGAAATCCCCATGAATGGCTAAAGATTTTCAGCTACCTAAACTAATTATAAAAACTATAACTATAGTAACTTTATACTAAACTAAATATTTCATTTCAATATTCAATAAAAAATAATAAATTAAATATTATATTATTAAATATTTTAATATTTTTTGAATTATTTTTTTTCTAATTAGATGATGATATTATTTAATTATGTTTAATTATGATAATAATTATGATTCATTATATAATGTTATGATTAATTATATTATTATTTACTTATATTTATGATTTACTATCTCCACTATCTCCAATTGAATATTATTTTCATTTTAAACAGGAGAGTAGGTTAAGAATACAGTTTATTTGTTTTCATTATTATGGATTATAATTAATCTCGTGTAAGGTAAGATGAAAGAGAAAAAAAGGGAGTCTGATCTTTTCGTATCTATATCAAAAAAAAAACTCACTTCAATATGAAGTGAGTAATACGAGCATACCCTGAGTGTAAATAGAATGATACACAAAATTTTCATTTTTTGAATGAAAAGAAAGATATGATTCTAAGAATCATTATTAAATTTAAGAATAAAGGATTGGATCACATTGTATCCAATGTTAAACAGAAAAATTTTTAATTCCTTAATTTTAATTTAAATTCTATTTAAATAGAGAAGAATCCCTCGTTTATGATGAAAACGACCTGGGACGGAAGGATTCGAACCTCCGAGTAACGGGACCAAAACCCGTTGCCTTACCGCTTGGCCACGCCCCATTTTTATTTTTTTTTCTAAGGAAACCTAAGATCAATATTGATTATTCGTCAATAACCAACCAAAATAAATATAGGACATGTTGTCCCTAGGATTCAACACATGTAGATATAGAATAAAAAAGATTCATTGATCATTACATAAAATTCAATTAAGATATTGTATGAAAGTAGAATTCCTTATATTCTAAGTATTTTAATTTAATTTGATTGTAGAATGTAAGGAAGTATTTTTGATTGAGGAGAGGTAAAAGAAAAAGAAGAATTTTTTTTTCTCTTTTATCCACCTTTTTTATTTTTATCTCATAAAAACAACTCAATCAAATCTGATAATTTATTATCATTTCAATTTCATTTTAAAGAACAAGAAAAAAATGTTTGTTATGTTTAATACTTTTAGTTTAATCTGTATCTGTCTTAATTCTAACCTTTATTCGAGTAGTTTTTTCTTCGCCAAATTACCCGAGGCTTATGCCTTTTTCAATCCAATCGTAGACGTTATGCCAGTTATCCCTGTACTCTTTTTTCTCTTAGCCTTTGTTTGGCAAGCTGCCGTAAGTTTTCGATAAAAAATGAATCTCTATTCAATTTATATTCGTGATTTCTTCGATAAAAAAAGATGATATTTTGATTAAAAAAATAAATAAGATCGGATAAGTCTGACATTAGGAACCCTCGATTAAAAAAGCTAAATTCTGGTATTTTATATTGTATATTGATATATTGAATTTAATTTTTAATTTGAATAAGGGAGCGATGATTTTTGATCAGCTTATTTCTTACTTTGTTCTAACCTTCTCTTTCTAAGATCCCATATAATATCTAATTATAGATATGACAATAAATTTTTGGTAACGAAAAAATCCGAATCTTATTACATTAGTATTACATTAGAAAGAAATTTGTGAAAATGAATTTTAAAAACTTACTTTTTTAATCTTTAGAGTGCCATATCAAAATAATGTAAATATATTAATGTATAGCGTGTGTCGTAAAATAGGTGATCTATTTCCTTTTTAAAATAAATGATATTATTTATCTTGGAGATTGTGTAATGCTTACTCTTAAACTCTTCGTTTACACAGTAGTAATATTCTTTGTTTCTCTCTTCATCTTCGGATTCTTATCTAATGATCCGGGGCGTAATCCTGGGCGCGAGGAATAAAAAAAGAGATGAGATTCGTTTTTAGTTTTTCATAGGTAAATCTATCAATAAATGGAATAGATACTAGATAAAGAAAGATAAAAATTTCATAAAAATAAAAGAAAATTAATAATAAAAAATTCTTAAAAATTATAAAAATTCAAGTGATCAGGTGGGTCGGAGAGAGGGGGATTCGAACCCCCGGTGCGAAAAATTCGTACAACGGATTAGCAATCCGACGCTTTAGTCCACTCAGCCACCTCTCCCCATTCAAAAATTAAAGTTTATCATGTGATGTGACACGTGAAGCCAAGATTGAGAAAAATTTTTATTTTCCTTCTTTTTTATTAATTATAAGATTAAGTAATCTAAAAAAAAAGTAATGTAATCATTAATGTAATCATTGTAATATATATATATAATTAAGAATATATACTTCACTTCTTTCATTTTAAATGAAATTCGAACAATAACAATAGATAAAAATCTAATAACTAAAATATAGAAAAAAGTGTAATAAAAACACATAAAAAAATGGATAAAGTGTCAGATATCCACGAATTTGATCAGTAATTAAATTTTTATAATGAGTCGAAACAGATTTCTACATATAGAAAGAATACTTTATTTCTTATTTCTTTGATTTTGTACAAAGGGTTCGTTTACCCGGCCTGGTTAAGTACTGGCCGGGCCAGTACTTCTTTTGTTCCAACGAACAAAACAATTTTTGTTTTTATATTAAATCAAAATTCTTATCGAAACAAGAAGAGATATTTTGATTCCCATTATTAGTTATTAGAAATAGTATTAGATTCTAATATATGGATTTATATAGATTATCTTAGAAATTATCTAAATTATCTATAATCCAGTAAATTATCTTAAATTCTCTATAATCCAGATTAATATATATTAATATTATTAATTTATATTTATTAATATTATTAATTAATATTTATTATCATTTATTATCTTAATCTTATTTCTATTTCTATATTTCTATATACTACTATATACTATATATATTTATATATATATTCTATATATATTATATATTTATAATTATATATTTATATATTTATATTTAATATTTAATTTTTAATTTATTATAATTATATTTTT